AAATCCCAATTCAGTGGGCCTTTCGATACAATCAAATAGATTGCCACAAGGGCGCCATATTCTAGGAGCCCAAACTATGTGATTGAAGAAATCCTCCTCTATCTGTTGCGGATCGAGGGCCCCTTCCCCTTCTTCAAACTCCGATTCGTATTTTTCATATAGAAATCTCTGATCAACGATAGAACAAGATCCATTTTGCATCATATCTAACTGATTCCTTGGTTCGGACCGAAGAAGTAATGTCACTCGATTATCATCAAACTGACTGCAATATCTTTCTGTCCGTGAGGATCCCGCCAGAGCCAGAGCGCCTTCTACTTCTAATAGTAATAATAGTAATAGGCCATGAACTAGATCAGAATCATTCTCAACGAATCCATAAGAAGTGATCCAATTTTTTTCATCGTGTCTGGATGAAGACCAAAGATCTTGAGCGACCGATCCGGCAGAACAACTCAAAAGATAAAGAAGTATCGTTAATTTCTTCATGCTCGTTCCAAGTTCGAAGTACCATTTGTACAAATAAGAATCCCCTCCCTTACATGATTTCTTCTTCATATAGATAGATATAGGATCTATGGGGCAATTACTTAGAAGTACATTTTGTGTAACAGCCCTTCCTATCTGATAGAAAAGGATCCCATGATCCTGAACCGATCTTATCTGGGATCGAAAATCCCAAGTTTTTCTATGAAGAGCTGATCTAATTGTATTAGTTTCTATAATGGATTTCTTCTGTGTAATACTAATCGATAGGGCCTCATTGATAAGTGCTACAAGATCTCGCGCATTGGAACCCATGGTTATGGACCCGAATCCGTTAGTATGGAACATCTTCTTTTCCAAGTGAAATCCCCTAGTATATGAAAGAATGAAAAAGTGCTTTCGTTGTTGTGGAAGAAGAAGCCTTCGTATCTTAATGCATGTATTTAATTTATTCGGAGCTATTAGAGCGGGATCCACTTTTTGGGGAATATGAGTCGAAGCAATAACAAGAATCTTTCCAGTGGAACATCTTTCACAATCCCTGGAGAGATAGTTCTCTAATAGACCGAGGGATAAGTAATTCGACTCATTCACATGCAGATCATGAAGGTTTGGAATCCATATTATGCAAGGAGACATTGCTTTTGCTAATTCGAATTGAAGGGTGATATCAAATCGGTCTATTTTCGGCGTCATATACATAGTTAGCAGCTCCGTATCAATATCAAGGTCATCATCACTATCATAAATATCGATATCGTCACTATCATCAATATCGTCACTATAATCAATATCATCAATCTTAGGCTTGTCATCCAGGAACTTGTTCGAAAATACCGTAATGAAAGGAACATAGGAGTTTGTCGCTAGGTATTTGACCAAACAGGATCGTCCAGTTCCTATAGAACCTATCACTAAAATACCTCTAGAAGGGGATAGGGCTAAGCGGAGCGAAAAGGGTTTTCCATGAGGAGATGGGGAATGAAAACTATTAGCCCCACACGAGGTTTGTGAATAAGTGATTGTCTGATAATGAGCAAGGAATATCCGTCTTTCTGCTAAACAGGATCTATTGAACTCATAATTCATTAGATCCTTTTGATGAATGTCAACTAAGTATCGTAAGGAAATTGATCCCGGTTGTTCAATCATTTGATAACCAGAGTCATTCTTTGATAAATGATCACTATGAGTCAGACTCAATAGAATTTGATCAATCCTTTTTTCTGTCGTTAAGGTGGAGAACTGAACCAAGAATTCTCTTTCTTCATCATCAATCGAATCACTGTTCGCGACCCAGAATTCTATTTTCTCATCAATCCAATCACCGTTCACGTTTTTTCTTTTTCTTATCAATGAATAGATCTCTTTACTTGTACGACTTAGATGTCTCGTATTTATCGAAAAAATGATTCGATTGATGGGATTTGGTATGATACTTACAAGATCGATGAGATTGATCTTCCAATATTTATTCTTAGAACGTATTGATTTGACCCCATAAGCGGGACCACCACCCAATAGCATGTTGCCACCAGAAGCAGAACCCCGTATTTCTTCCAGAGAATCTCCTAATTGTTCCAGAACAACTAGAAAGAGATTCTTTAACCAGAAAGAATTCAGTTCAGATGTAGGATACCTATCCAGAAGTTTTCGAAATTCCATCATGTATGATGGAATCATCAAAGATTTGATCTTTTCTAACTCTGTCTGTAACTCACTAGAGGCTCGGGAAACAAAGAGAAGATGTATACGAACGAGATATCCAGCAACAAGAAGAAGGAAAAAGATGGAATAGAGGAACTCCCGAGCATTTGTTGATCTCAGATGTGCCCATATCAATGGAACGGGTGACTCATTATTTCGATGAATCATTTCTTCGGACAGAAGAAGATTCTGTAAACATTGACTCGAAATCTCACTTATCAGAGTCCATTGTGGAAGAATCTTCTGAGGAATTGGCCGTGATATATCTGATCCATGCATCATATCATGAAAAATGGATACAAATTTT